TCTAACTATTTTCTTTAGTTATTCACTAGAGCAATTATGATCTGGAAGTCGATCCGGGGCAAGTGTTCGGATCTATTATGACATAGTCGTGAGGCGCTTAACGGACCCTTTTTTATCTTATAAAACTTTTTCTGGGTTTTGAATTGATGCCCATTTTTTTTTTTCGGTAACCTAGTCTATTCATATCTCAATTTGAAGTTCCTAAAGAAAGCTGCTTTATATCTTACGTAGAACATATTACTATATACTCTATTCCAAACCGCGGGAACAGTCATTAGTCATTACTAAGAGACATCCTAGTATTTCTATTTTAGTCATTCGAAGTTCTCTTTTATTAGTTTTAATAGCCGAAAAGAAATATATTTTTTATTTTATCTGTATATTGTTTATCCCTACGAAATACCATACGAAATAGAACGATTTTAGAAGGGATATAATGAAATTTTTTGATTGGGTTCTTCCCAGAAAAACGATGCGTTTTATTTGACTGATCGATACAACAAACAATTAATTATACCAAATATATGATTATTAAGAAATATAAAGATTCTAAACTTAAATTAAATAAATAATATTATATTAAATAATATTTAAATAATATTATATTAATAATATTATAGTAATTAATAAAATCAAATTATTATTCGAAACGCCTTGTGATCTTCAACCAATTCTGCGCTTCAATATAATTACCGGGAGTAAGCGCTAGAGCTTGTTTCCAATATTCGGCAGCTTGATCGAACCAAGCTTCCGCAATTTCAGAATCTCCTTGTCGAATGGCCTGTTCTCCCCGGTCGGAATAGGTGAGTAAATTCCTTCCCTTAGAACCGTACTTGAGAGTTTCCGACCTCATACGGCTCAGCAGTCAAGTTCTTTTGATGTCCCTTTTTGAATCTACCAGATCTAATTGAATGATATTTCTCGTAGATCTATCCCAGTTTTTTCTCTCGAGTTAACCAAAAGAAAAAGAGGTTATGGTTCTAAGTTTCAAACTTGAATCTTATTTACTAATTTAATCAGTTTTCTCTTTTCTCCCACCTTCATAAAGCACATAGGCATTTCCACTATATATTAGAGTAGAGTTTTCTAAAAAGGTAACTATCTCGGTTTCATATATGAATTTCTATAGAATCCGTGAAAAAGTCTTTCCTTTATAATAATTATAAAAAGGAAAAGGCTTACTATCTTTGGGATCTGATGCTACACCGCTGCTCAATATACCTTAGGGGATCAACTCTATTACATAAGTTGATTCCTAACTTTTATCTCATATCATGACATAAATAAGCAGTCCTTAATTATCGGCCCAAAACCTCGCGAATTGATCTTTACGGCGCTTCCTCTATCAATTAGATCCTTTATCCATAGAATTGTTTAGGCATACCTATTTCTTCATATTCATATCTCAAATTCTATGAAGTTTATTTCTTTGCTACAGCTGATAAAAATCGTTGTTTTGGCCGATACATATGTAGAAAGCCTATTTTTTCTAGTATTTATTAACAGATTTGCTCTTTTTTCCCTTTTTCGTTCTATAGTAGAGATAGTCGCACGTAATGACAGATCACGGCCATATTATTAAAAGCTTGTGGTAAGAATGGGTTTCGCTCTAGTGCACGAAAATAATATTCCAAAGCTTTCGTATGTTCTCCGTTTCGTGTGTGGATAAGGCCTATGTTGTAGAGTATATAACTTCGATCATAGGGATCAATTTCTAGTCGCATAGCTTCATAATAATTCTGTAAAGCTTCTGCGTAATTTCCTTCGGATTGAGCGGACATCCGTTACGGTCGTCATTCGATTTAAAGAATCTCCGTTTCAAAACCGTACATGAGATTTTCATCTCATACGGCTCCTCCTTTATGTGCATAATCAGAATAATACATGGAATCAAAAAAGATTTCAATATTCTCATTATAAACTGAGCGGGGCTGGTGTTTTTACAAAAAATCTCTAGCCAACCTTCTTGTAAAAGATCTCTCCTTAACATCTAGTATGTTGGTACTAGATAAAAAGGGGTGACTCCAGTAATTTCTTTGTCTTAAACGCATCTTAATTTTCAGGAATAAGTCACTTCAACAGTCTTCGATGGTTATACGGGTATCCAAAACACGAACGAGATGGATGTTTGTTGTCCCAACCATTCTTTTTAGTCCCGATCCTGATAAGGAAAAGGGATAATTTATAACAAAGTTTTCGTGTTGTTGATTCCTAAGAGTAGTGCCTCTTCCTTTATGCCTCCTATTGGTACTAATGGAGCGAGTTTGACCTAACCCATAGATGTAACCTTTCGCTCAATACTCTAGAATCGACAATTGAAGCATTTGAGGTTGCATTAATCGGGGATACACGACAGAAGGGCTTGTCTTATTTACAAACTTCACCTTCAACAAGCGTAGATTTATTTCAATAATTTTTTTCTTTCTATCCCGAATAATAATGGGTCTCTTTCCTAAGAAGACTAAGAGTGGTAAAAAATATAAATAAAATAAAGAACTAAATTAAATTATAAAATTATAATAAATTACTAAATTCAATTTTGAATTCTAAACTAAAGAAAAATTAAAAATAAAATAAAAAAAAAAAAATAGAATAATCAAATCGCACCATCTCTGTAATAGGCGAATGCCTCTTTCTCGCCCGAAGTTGTCGGAATTATTCGTAATAAGATATTGGCTACAATTGAAAAGGTCTTATCAATAAAATTTCCATTTATTCGAGATCTAGACATAGGCAGAAATTCATTCTATAATTTCTTTTAATTACCTTTCGTGAGAAAATAATCTCACAAACAACGGAATTTTACAATACGAAATAACATAAAAACACACTTAGTCAAATTAAACTTCGACTCAAATTGTTTCTTTTTGACAGGAATCCATAAAAACTCAGAAATATTTTAAGCCGATTGGATTTCATCCAAATGTAAATTAAATTTAAATATAGTGGTATAGAAACTATTCCGATTTCATCAAAGTTGAAGAATTTATATACTAATCTGTAGGATAATTCGAAAAGTTTTGATTGAATTATGATCCAAAGAGGAAAAAGAATCGAATAATCGTTCTATGATGGATAAAAATAGAATAAACGCCCGCTTTGTGTTGTGTATATAACGGATATACGCTATACAATCAAATATAAAGATTCCTGGGGCGTTTCATGAATTTGGAATAAATCTATGGGGTAATAAGTTGGGGTAAGGGGTTATTGTTGAAAGATCTAAAATTGGAAAGTAATTTTAGAATTTTTATGAAAATAGAATAATAGTCTAAACTAAATATAATCATGATCTAAAGATAGCCATTAAACTTAAATATAGTCTAAAAAAATAGATCAATCGGTGGAGTCGTTCCAATTCAGGGATTTAATTCGGTATAAATATTCGAAAATAAAGTCAGGAGTGCCTTCTTTGTAAACATGAATAGATATCTTTGAATAGATATCTTATATTTATTGGTTTAAATATTTTGTCTTACAAAAGTATCTTTATCCCCAGTCTCGAATAAGGCTGACAAGGTTTTTCCTTTTTTATAGTTAAAATAGAGGGTACGCACCTATCCAAAAACCTAATATGAATCACTATTCATTCGGTTTATGAACCATAATCATTATATCATTATGTAGGAGAGATGGCCGAGTGGTTGAAGGCGTAGCATTGGAACTGCTATGTAGGCTTTTGTTTACCGAGGGTTCGAATCCCTCTCTTTCCGTACCCTTCACCTAATTCACCAATGTTATTGATCGCAATATATCAAATAACAATGAACAACGGACCCCATTATTCCAACAATTAGACCTTTCTTTCATCTGGCTTCTCTATCCCTAATCCTAATTTCTGTGGTATGGATTATACTGGAAAGAATGGACAAGGAATGAAAATCTCCCTATCAATCTATGATACATGAATCTACGATACATGAGTGGGAAAAAATCCCCGGATAAAACGCCTTCCTGAGGGTCTTCTTTATATAGGTGAAAGGGAGGGCGAGGGCAAAATTGTCTGAATCCTTCTTATTTTAGTTATGTTTAAGTCTGACGAGAATAATATTCTACAACAAGCAATTCATTTATTTTCAAACCGACGTATTTACTATCTATTATTTGATTGACTGATCCTTTATATTGGAATGGGTGAAGAGTCAAATGTTTTGGCAATTCCTCACGGGAGGATGAATCAAGATAATTTTGAACCAGAGACTTAGATTTTTGTTCATCTCTCACTGTAATAATATCTTGGGGTTTGCAACGATAACTTGGTATATCTACTATACGACCATTAACTAAAATATGTCTATGGTTAACCAATTGCCGGGCTTGAGGAATAGTTGAAGCCATACCTAATCGAAAAAGGATGTTATCTAACCGCATTTCAAGTAATTGTAGTAAAACTTGACCTGTTGACCCTTTTGCTTTTCCGGCTATACGAACGTATTTAAGTAATTGTTGTTCTGTCAGACCATAATGAAAGCGCAATTTTTGTTTTTCTTCTAAACGAATACGATATTGAGATTTTTTACCGGGGCGTAATTGGTTTCTAAGATCACTTCCAGCTCTAGGCTTTTTACTAGTTAGTCCCGGTAAAGCCCCCAGACGACGTATTTTTTTGAAACGAGGCCCTCTGTAACGCGACATAAAGACTCCTTATGAAGTTGCATAAACCTAAATGAAATTAAACTAAACTAAATGATAAATAGAAAAATAAAAAATAGAATTTAAATTAAAAATAATAAATTAATCGAAATTTACTGAATTATTGTATTCCAAAGAAAAATTCGAAAGAATACTTAGATAAATTGTATATCAATATCCGGGTTTTAACTTAAATATATTATATATAGTAACTTAATATATTATAGATAATATATATCTATAATATCGTATTAAAATGAATATAAAATAGAAAATTGATTTTAAGGATTCTTTTCTTGATTGATTTGGTCTACATAGACCAAACTCCTCCAATTTTTTTTTTTATTGGAAGTTCTTATAAGATAATGGATCGGTTCCCTTTGGGAAAAGGGGAAGAAACCTTTTAAATTTCTTTGAGTTCGTATTATCAACTATGTAAAAAAAATCAAACATAGCGAGAAAAGCCAGCTATCGGAGTCGAACCGATGACCCTCGCATTACAAATGCGATGCTCTAACCTCTGAGCTAAGCGGGCTCGCATAACATAAATTGTACACACATAGGAATTTAGTCAACTACTGGCATCTTAAATCTTAGCTATTAACTGTTCATTCTTAACTCTTCACAATTACTATGAATCTAGAATAATTTATATTAAAATAAAATATTATTTTAATATTATTAAAGACTATATAATAATAATAGAATTTCAAATAAATATGGGATATTTGAATCTTATAGAACATAACAATTAATCGACCAATTAATATATTAATTCGCTTAATTAGATAGTAAGATTCTCTTTGAATTTTTGAATTTCAAATATCATTTAAATTCAAAAATTCTTTTTTTTTTTTACTAATCTAATTCTATTTTCTATTTTTTTTTAATATTAAAATATTTTATTAGTATTAAATTACTATATAAACTAAACCATTAATTTTAATTACATTTTTTTACATTAAAAATTTTCATTTTCTATCTAATCTATTTAGAATTTTAAAGTTAAAGAGAATCTAGTAATTAAATTACTATAATCTAATAATTATATATTATTCTAGTATTTTATATATATATAGAATACATATTAATTACATTATAAATGTTACATTATAAAAGATTATACATTATAATATTGGAAAGAATTTCATTCTAAATTTAATTATTCAAAAAAAAAAAAAAAGAATTCTTAGTTATAGCCATTAGATTCGTTATGGCTATTAATTAATATTATATTAAATTAATTAATATAATATTAAATATATTATATTCCCTTTTAGTTATTTTTAGGTCGCAAAGATAAGAGCTAAAACGAAAACAAAAGAATCGACCGTTCAAGTATTCAAGATTGTACGCTAAAAACGATATAAATAGGGAAATATATCGAAAATCCATATATTTTAAGTAGAATTATAATATTAGGTGTAATAATACTATACATTTATATAATTATATATAATATAGAATATAGTATTTAAGTATACTATAATATGTGATATGTATCCATCTATATTATATATTGATTTGTGGATAGAGAAATAATAGAATCTTTTCTAATTGGATCAAATATGAGTTTCCGAAAGAGATGAAAGAAGATAGACAAGAAATCCAAATTCAAAATACAATATAAGTATAAGAAAAAAGTTTTCAATATGAGAACCGCTATCTAATGAATTCAACAGTTTCATCATACCATAATTTAAATGAAATAAAAAGGAAAAGGGTATCATAATGAAATCCTAATCACAAACCAAAAGGGGGATATGGCGAAATAGGTAGACGCTACGGACTTAATTGAATTGAGCCTTGGTATGGAAATCTACCAAGTGATAACTTTCAAATTCAGAGAAACCCTGGAATTAAAAATGGGCAATCCTGAGCCAAATCCAGTTTTCTGAAAACAAACAAGGGTTCAGAAGGCGCTAAAAAAAAAGGATAGGTGCAGAGACTCAATGGAAGCTGTTCTAACAAATGTAGTTGGCTGCGGTGCATTAGTAAAGGAATCACTCCAGAAAAGAAAGGATGAAGAATAAACCTATATACGTATACGTACTGAAATACTATCTTCAAACGATTAATGACAACCCAAATCCGTATTTCTTTTAATTTTCATGAAAAATTAAAGAATTGTTGTGAATCAATTATAAGTTGAAAAAAAGAATCAAATATTAATTGATCAAATCATTTACTACATCAAAAGCTGATAGATCTTTTGAAGAATTGATTAATCGGACGAGAATAAAGATAGAGTCCCATTCTACGTGTCAATTTCGACAACAATGAAATTTATAGTAAGAGGAAAATCCGTCGACTTTAAAAATCGTGAGGGTTCAAGTCCCTCTATCCCCAATCCCCAAAAAGGCCCATTTGATTCCCTAATTATTTATCCTATCTTCTCCTTTTGTTAGTAGTTGAAAATTCGTTATCTTTCTCGTTCATTCTAATTCTACAAACGTATTTGAGCTAAAATTTTTTTCTTATCACAAGCCTTGGTATTTATATGAAACATGTACAAATGAACATCTTTGAGAAGGGAATCCCATGTTAAATTTGAATAATTAATAATTCATTTTATTACTCGTACTGTACTGAAACTTACAAAGTCTTTTTTTTTTTTGAAGATCCAAGAAATTCCACCAAGGCCTGGATAAGTATTTGCAATCCTCCTTTCGTCTTTTTAATTGACATAGCCCCACCCCAAGTCCTCTATTAAAATGAGGATGATGCGTAAGGGATGGTCGGGATAGCTCAGCTGGTAGAGCAGAGGACTGAAAATCCTCGTGTCACCAGTTCAAATCTGGTTCCTGGCACATGAACAATTTGTATGAGTATCCATTCTACAAATTAATTTATATGGGTCGACATGCA